TGATCCTTCTTTTGTAAGTGAACTAGAAAGTTCTTTTTATAGTTTTCGGAACTCTACTTATCAAAAGAATGTATCTAAGAGTGATGATTCCCGCTATGATCGTTACATGTATGATACTAAATATAGTTGGAATAATCACATTAATAGTTGCATTGACAGTTATCTTCGGTCTCAAATCTGTATTGATAGTTACATTTTAAGTGGTAGTCACAATTACAGTGACAGTTACATTTATAGTTACATTTGTGGTGAAGGTGGAAATAGTAGTGAAAGTGCTAGTTCCAGTATAAGAACTAGCACGGATGGAAGTGATTTAACTAGAACAGAAAGTTCTAATGATCTAGATGTAACTCAAAAATACAGGCATTTGTGGGTTCAATGTGAAAATTGTTATGGATTAAATTATAAGAAATTTTTGAAATTAAAAATGAATATTTGTGAACAATGTGGATACTATTTGAAAATGAGTAGTTCAGATAGAATCGAACTTTCGATTGATCGAGGTACTTGGGACCCTATGGATGAAGACATGGTCTCTTTGGATCCCATTGAATTTCATTCGGAGGAGGAACCTTATAAAGATCGTATTGATTCTTATCAAAGAAAGACAGGATTAACTGAGGCTATTCAAACAGGCACAGGTAAATTAAACGGTATTCCCGTAGCAATTGGGGTTATGGATTTTCAGTTTATGGGGGGTAGTATGGGATCCGTAGTAGGCGAGAAAATCACCCGTTTGATCGAGTATGCTACCAATCAATTTTTACCTCTTATTTTAGTGTGTGCTTCCGGAGGAGCACGTATGCAAGAAGGAAGTTTGAGCTTGATGCAAATGGCAAAAATATCTTCCGCTTTATATGATTATCAATCAAATAAAAAATTATTCTATGTAGCAATCCTTACATCTCCTACTACTGGTGGGGTGACAGCTAGTTTTGGTATGTTGGGGGATATCATTATTGCCGAACCCAATGCCTACATCGCATTTGCGGGTAAAAGAGTAATTGAACAAACATTGAATAAGACAGTCCCTGAGGGTTCACAGGCGGCTGAATATTTATTCCATAAGGGCTTATTCGATCTAATCGTACCACGTAATCCTTTAAAGGGTGTTTTGACTGAGTTATTTCAGCTCCACGCTTTCGTTCCCTCGAATCAAAATTCAATCAAGTAAAGCCTTACTTAAAACTTCAAAAATGAATTATTTTATTTGTGACGAACAAGTAGTTATTTAGTTTATAGGAATCAAAGTAAAAATTCGAAGAATAGATTTTTCTTTGGTAACATAAGATTAAATTGTAGAAAGAATCATGCGGAGAAATTTTTCGATATTCCTGATTAGTAATTAGGAAACCCCTATCAAACAAAATAAAAGAGCGAATTATTTCTTCCGCAAAATTTGGCAAGGGGAATAAAATTCATTTCATGCTCCCCTTCTTACATTACATGTGTATATATAATTCAACTATAGCAAATAGCGGCATAGAGTCTTGCATCTTTCTACATCTCTAGAGGATCTATAGTTTTACTAAGAATCCCTGTTGTTGGATCGGATTATAACGAACTTTTTGGGAATTTGTAAGAAAATCTTTATTCAATTTTATTAAAAAAAATTATAAGACAAGATAATAAATAAAATAATACAAAAATTATGATACATATATTTCATGTCGAAAGATGAGTAAATTTAATTCGACATTCCTCATTCCTTTTCTATATATACTCACGTAGATATTACTTAGTATAATTATATATGAATTAGTATAATTATAAGATACCTTTTATAACAATCAATAAATAACAGGTAAAAATATTAATATAACAATTAATATAACAATAAATAACAGGTACAAATATTAAGTCGAGGTATCCATTCTATGACAACTCTCACCACCTTACCCTCTATTTTTGTGCCTTTAGTGGGCCTAGTATTTCCGGCAATTGCAATGGCTTCTTTATCTCTTCATGTTCAAAAAAACAAGATTTTTTAAATATGCTAGTGCCGTCTATTTTTTTTTTTCAAAACTTAGACTTTGACGATAACACAGCTATCTATTTAGTAGACTAGAGTCTAACATGCGGCTTACTCCAAACATAAGCGATTATACATGCGTAAACATGATATCTGAGGAAATGAATTATAAGTATTTGAAAATAGAAAATATATAACAGATCAGGCGACGAATGTTTGAGATGTAAAGTCAATACATCTATATGGATTTAGGTATCTATAGGGAATCATATAAAGGTGATGTTATTATTTTAGATCTAAGTAATTCGATGAATTACTCCTAAAGTAAAGGTTCACATCAAAATAGTGCTAGTTGATTAGAGTTACTTCGCAAACAAAAAAAGTCAAATAGATTTTTGTTATTCTATCAATTCCAATAAAATGCAACGAGATCTAGTATGAGTTGGCGATCAGAACGTATATGGATAGAATTTATAAGAGGATCTCGAAAAATCAGCAATTTCTGCTGGGCCTTTATCCTTTTTTTAGGTTCATTAGGGTTTTTATTGGTTGGAACTTCCAGTTATCTTGGTAGGGATTTGATATCTTTATTTCCGTCTCAGCAAATAATTTTTTTTCCACAGGGGATCGTGATGTCTTTCTATGGGATCGCAGGTCTCTTTATTAGCTCCTATTTGTGGTGCACAATTTTGTGGAATGTAGGTAGCGGTTATGATCGATTCGATAGAAAAGAAGGAATAGTGTGTATTTTTCGTTGGGGGTTTCCTGGAAAAAATCGTCGAATCTTCCTCCGATTCCTTATGAAAGACATTCAGTCCATCAGAATAGAAGTTAAAGAGGGTATTTATGCACGTCGTGTCCTTTATATGGAAATCAGAGGCCAAGGGGCCATTCCCTTGACTCGTACCGATCAGAATCTGACCCCACGAGAAATTGAGCAAAAGGCTGCCGAATTGGCCTATTTCTTGCGTGTACCAATTGAAGTTTTTTGAAAAATTAAGTTCAGAATGAATGCTTTCTTAGTTCGTAGCAAGAGGGATAAAACTTAAATTAAAGAATAGTCTTTTTTATAGACCATAGTAATAGTATAACTTAACTGGAATTTCTTCAGAATGCTCATTTGAGCCAAAACAGACGTATACGGAACAGCCAGAAAACTGTCTTTGTCCGAAATTTTTATGCGTATGTAAATCAACTCCACAGTAACAAAAGTGGATTCTTTTTATTTTGTTTCTGTATTATTTCGAAATTCAAGGATTAACTAATGAATCACAAATCAAAAACGAAAAAACAGGGAATGGGTTCATAATAGTATCCATATGACTTGTAATAGAACTTATGTTTGATATAAATATTAGTAGTGTATAGAGTTAACGAATGAAGTGAGTTCATTAAAAAATCAAAGACGAAAAAATGGCAAAAAAGAAAGCATTCATTCCCCTTCTATATCTTGCATCTATAGTATTTTTGCCCTGGTGGATCTCTCTTTCATTTAAAAAAAGCCTAGAATCTTGGGTTACTGATTGGTGGAATACTGGTCAATCCGAAATTTTTTTGAATGATATTCAAGAAAAGAGTATTATAAAAAAAGTTATAGAATTAGAGGAACTCTTTCTCTTGGACGAAATGCTAAAGGAATACCCAGAAACACATCTACAAAAGCTTCGTATCGGAATCTACAAAGAAACGATCCAATTGATCAAGATGCACAATGAGGATCGTATCCATACGATTTTGCACTTCTCGACAAATATAATCTGTTTCGTTATTCTAAGTGGTTATTCTATTCTTGGTAATGAAGAACTTGTTATTCTTAACTCTTGGGTTCAAGAGTTCCTATATAACTTAAGCGACACAATAAAAGCTTTTTCTATTCTTTTATTAACTGATTTATGTATAGGATTCCATTCGCCCCATGGTTGGGAACTAATGATTGGTTCTGTCTACAAAGATTTTGGATTTTCTCATAACGATCAAATTATATCCGGTCTTGTTTCCACTTTTCCAGTCATTCTTGACACAATTTTTAAATATTGGATCTTCCGTTATTTAAATCGTGTATCTCCGTCACTTGTAGTGATTTATCATTCAATGAATGACTGAAAAATCTAATGTTTGGTACTTATAAGTAAAACATTCAAAATTGTACTTATTCCTTCTACCCATCCAGAAGGATGCCTCCTATATTCGAGTAACATTATTTCAGTAAATAGCAGAATCATGGATAGGGAACTATACTAGGGACCTACCTAATTTTATTGTAGAAATTTTTGGGCTCAATGATTGGACCATGCAAACTAGAAATACCTTTTCTTCGATAAAGGAAGAGATTACTCGATCTATTTCCGTATCACTCATGATATATATAATAACTTGGGCACCCGTTTCAAATGCATATCCCATTTTTGCACAGCAGGGTTATGAAAATCCACGAGAAGCAACCGGCCGTATTGTCTGTGCCAACTGCCATTTAGCTAATAAGCCCGTGGATATCGAGGTTCCACAAGCGGTACTTCCTGATACTGTATTTGAAGCAGTTGTTCGAATTCCTTATGATATGCAACTGAAACAAGTTCTTGCGAATGGTAAAAAGGGCGGTTTGAATGTGGGGGCTGTTCTTATTTTACCCGAAGGGTTTGAATTAGCCCCCCCCGATCGTATTTCTCCCGAGATTAAAGAAAAGATGGGCAATCTGTCTTTTCAGAGCTATCGTCCCACTAAAAAAAATATTCTTGTGATAGGGCCTGTTCCTGGTCAGAAATATAGTGAAATCACCTTTCCTATTCTTTCCCCGGACCCTGCGACTAAGAAAGATGTTCACTTCTTAAAATATCCCATATACGTAGGCGGGAACAGGGGAAGGGGTCAGATTTATCCTGACGGGAAGAAGAGTAATAATAATGTTTATAATGCTACAGCAGCAGGTATAGTAAGCAAAATAATACGAAAAGAAAAAGGAGGATATGAAATAACCATAGTGGATGCAGCGGATGGGCGTCAAGTGGTTGATATTATCCCTCCAGGACCA